AAAAATAAAATTCAACGAGGATTTGGTTCATCCGACACGTACACGTCATGGACATCCTGCTTTTCTATGTTCTAGAGACTTGTATGTAACTATTGAGAGTGAAGATATTATACACAATGTGTGTATTCCGCCCAAAAGTTTTCTTTTAGTTCAAAACGATCAATACGTAGAATCAGAACAAGTCATTGCTGAGATTCGCGCGAGAACATCCACTTTGAATTTGAAAGAGAAGGTTCGAAAACATATTTATTCTGACTCAGAGGGCGAAATGCACTGGAATACCGATGTGTACCATGCACCTGAATTTACATATGGTAATATTCATCTCTTACCAAAAACAAGTCATTTATGGATATTATTAGGGGAGCCCTGGAGATCTAGTCTAGGCCCCTGTTCGATCCACAAGGATCAAGATCAAATGAACGCTTATTCTCTTTCTGTTAAGCGAAGATATATTTCTAACCCCTCAGTAACTAATAATGAAGTGAGAAACAAATTTTTTAGTTCGTATTTTTCTGGTAAAAATCAAAAAGGAGATAGGATTCCTGATTATTCAGAACTTAATCGAATGACATGTACTGGTCGTTGTAATCTCAGATATCGGGGCATTCTCGACGGGAATTCTGATTTATTGGCAAAGAGGCGAAGAAATAGAGTCATCATCCCACTCGACTCGATTCAAGAAGGCGAGAACCAACTAATACCTTCTTCAGGTATCTCAATTGAAATCCCCAGAAATGGTATTCTCCGTAGAAATAGTATTCTTGCTTATTTCGACGATCCTCGATATATAAGAAAAAGCTCGGGACTTACTAAATATGAGACTAGAGAACTGAATTCAATCGTCAACGAAGAGGATTTGATTGAGTATCGAGGAGTCAAGGTATTTTGGCCAAAATACCAAAAGGAAGTAAATCCCTTTTTTTTTATTCCCGTGGAAGTCCACGTTTTGGCCGAATCTTCTTCCATAATGGTACGGCACAATAGTATTATTGGGGTAGATACAGAAATCACTTTAAATAGAAGAAGTCGGGTCGGCGGATTGGTCCGAGTGAAGAAAAAAGCAGAAAAAATGAAACTGATAATATTTTCTGGAGATATCCATTTTCCTGGAAAGACAAATAAGGCATTCCGATTGATACCACCAGGAGGGGGAAAACAAAATTCCAAAAAATACAAAAAATTGAAAAATTGGCTCTATATCCAACGAATGAAACTTTCCAGGTATGAAAAAAAGTATTTTGTTTTGGTTCAACCTGTAGTCCCATATAAAAAAACGGATGGTATAAATTTAGGAAGACTTTTCCCGGCGGATCTCTTGCAGGAAAGTGATAATCTACAACTTAGAGTTGTCAATTATATCCTTTATTACGACCCAATTCTTGAATTTTGGGACACAAGTATTCAATTAGTTCGGACTTGTTTAGTGTTGAATTGGGACCAAGACAAAAAGATCGAAAAGGCCTGTGCTTCCTTTGTTGAAATAAGCACAAATGGTTTGATTAGAGATTTTCTAAGAATCGACTTAGCGAAGTCACCTATTTCATATACCGGAAAAAGGAACAATCTGCCGGGTTCAGGATTGATCTCTGAGAATGGATCAGATCGCGCTAATGTCAATCCGTTTTCTTCCATTTATTCCTATTCCAAGGCAAGGATTCAAGAATCCCTTAATCCAAATCAAGGAACTATTCATACATTGTTGAATCGAAATAAGGAATCTCAATCTTTGATCATTTTGTCATCATCCAATTGTTCTCGAATAGGCCCATTCAACGATGTAAAATCTCCCAATGTGATAAAAGAATCAATCAAAAAAAAGGACCCCCTAATTTCAATAATTTCAATTAGGAATTCGTTGGGCCCCTTAGGAACAGGCTTTCCAATTTATAATTTCGATTTATTTTCCCATTTAATAACCCATAATCAGATCTTGGTAACTAACTATTTGCAACTTGACAATTTAAAACAGATTTTTCAAATACTTAAATATTATTTACTGGATGAAAATGGTAAAATTTATAATCCCTATTCATGCAGTAACATCATTTTGAATCCATTCAAATTGAATTGGTATTTTCTCCATTACAATTATTGTGAAGAGACATCTACAATCGTTAGTCTTGGGCAGTTTCTTTGTGAAAAAGTATGTATAGCCAAAAAAGGACCGCATTTAAAATCAGGTCAAGTTCTAATTATTCAAGTTGACTCTGTGGTAATACGATCAGCTAAGCCTTATTTGGCTACTCCAGGAGCAACTGTTCATGGACATTATGGGAAAATCCTTTACGACGGAGATACATTAGTTACATTTATATATGAAAAATCAAGATCTGGTGATATAACGCAAGGTCTTCCAAAAGTGGAACAGGTTTTAGAAGTGCGTTCGATTGATTCAATATCGATGAATCTCGAAAAGAGGATTGAGGGTTGGAACAAATGTATAACAAGAATTATTGGAATTCCTTGGGCATTCTTTATTGGTGCTGAGCTAACTATA